TTCCTGATAGCTTAAAAAGGTAAAGCATATGGCTGTTAACCATATGGTTGTAGGTTCGAATCCTGCTCAGGAAGTTATTATAAAGAGCAATTAACTCAATAGGTAGAGTATTTCGTTTACACCGAAAAAGTTAATGGTTCAAATCCATTATTGCTTAAAATAGGCTTATTTAAAAAGTGCTTGTAGCTTAATTTGGATAAAGCATTAAACTACGGATTTAAAGAATGAAAGTTCGATTCTTTCCAAGCATACTGAATATAAAGCAAAAGGGTGTATAGCTTAGTTTGGTAAAGCAGTAAACTTTTAATTTATTGACCTTAGGTTCAAATCCTAATACACTCAAATTATGTACTCTAGACTTATTTATTTTTATTCCTTAGAATTACTATTTAGGTTAATTTATATTTTTGTTAGTTTTATATTTTGTTTAAGTGTAGCAAGTTTAAATTCACATTATTTATTATTTTTTGAATTTTATCCGTTTGTTCAATTAGGACAAAGAAAATTTATTGCTACAAACGTTATGGATTTATTTAATACTTTATGACTTCTTATTATATTTAAGTCTTTATTTTTTGTATTTCCTTATTGGTTGTTTCATTTATATAAATTTAATAGTTCTAGTTGGTATTTTTATCAACTTAAATTTTTTAAACAATTTTTTTTATTATTTATATGTTTTTTTTTTGTTAGTTTTTTGATATTTTATTTTATATTTTTACCTTGTATATTATTTTTGTTTACAAAATTGGATGTTGGACATATTAATCTGTTTGAGATTTTTATGGAATTTCGTATTTTAAGCTATGTAAAATGAGTTTTAACTTTTCAATATTTTATAAGTACATTTAATTTAATACTTTTTTTAGTTATTTTCCATTTTTATTTTTTTGTAAAATTGAATTCAATTTATTTTGTAATAAAGTATTATCGTAAATTTTTTATATTTATTATTTTATTTATTTTATTTTTATTAATGCCCTCTGATGGATTCATGCAAGGATTTTTAGTTGGGTTTATTTTTTTAATTTTTGAAGCAGTTTTTTTATTTGTTTGTTATAAATTATGTTATAAAAATAAATTTTAATATGCCTACACTTAATCAATTACTTAAAGTAGCTAGATGTAAAAAAAAGCAACAAGTAAAATCTCTTGCATTAGAAAAATGTCCTCATAAAAAAGGTGTATGTTTAAAGGTTTTTACTATGAATCCTAAAAAACCAAATTCTGCGGATCGTAAAGTAGCAAAAATACAACTTATAAGTACAAATAAACTTATCATGAGTTATATCCCAGGAGAGGGTCATAACTTACAGGAACATTCGATAGTTTTAGTACGTGGAGGACGAATAAAAGATCTTCCAGGAATTAAATATCATCTTGTAAGAGGCGCTTTAGATTTAACAGCAGTTAATGGAAGAAAAAAAAGTCGTTCAAAGTATGGAAGAAAAAAAGTTTAATTCTAAGCTCCTATCGTTTAATGGTTTTAAGGACAATGCTTTTTCATAGTATAAATGTGGGTTCGAATCCCACTGGGAGTATATTGAAAACGGGATGGAGTAATATAGGTTAACTCATTAGACTCATGATCTAAAGCTATAGGTTCAAATCCTATTCCCGTCTAAGAATAAAGTTGTACATAAGTAGAAAATCATGCAAAAAGAATTTTCAAAATTTATTGGCCGAAAAAATAAAAAAAGAGTTTTTAAGAAAAAAAGTATTAATCATATTCAATTAATGCTAATAAAATATCGATTAATAAAGGTTTTTCTTTCTAAAGAATTTATTTTGTTAAATAAAAAGATTTTAGCTAGTTTAATATGTACTGAAGTGGGTGTTTTTTTTAGTTTAATACAATGAAATTTCGATTTTTATTCATCAAATAGAATTGGGATAGCAAGAAAATAAATACTATAATCTAAATTATTGGAAGAGTTTGATCCTGGCTCAGAATAAACGTTAATGATTAGCTTAACACATGCAAATTAAATAAATTTTTATAATTAAAAATTAATAGTGAACGGGTGAGTAAGATATAGAAATTAACCTCAAATAATTGTTTAATACATGTAAAGATTTTATCGTTTTGAGTAAAGTCTATATAAGATTAAGTTGTTGGTATAGTAAATGTTATATCAAGCTAATGATCTTTAGTTGATTTGTGAAAATGAACAACCACATTGGAATTGAGATATGGTCCAAACTTTATAAAAGGCAGCAGTGAGGAATTTTGGGCAATGAGCGAAAGCTTGACCCAGCTAAATCATGTATGTGAAAAAACTTTTTGTTTTAAATCATTAAAATATTTAAAATTATGATAAATATTTAAAAAGTCCTGGCTAATTTCGTGCCAGCAGCCGCGGTAATACGAGAAGGGCAAACGTTATTTGGATTTATTGGGCGTAAAGAATATGTAGGTGGAAAGTTATCTTTTAGTTAAAATTTTAAATTTTATTTTTATAAAGACTAAAAAAGTAATTTTCTAGAGTTTAAGAAAAGATTATGGAACTTTAAATGTAACGGTAAAATGTTTTGATATTTAAAAGAACCTCAAAAGTGTAAACAATAATCTAGAATAAAACTGACATTGAGATATTAAAGCATGGGGAGCAAAAGGGATTAGATACCCCTGTAGTCCATGCCCTGAACGATGAGTGTTAATTTTTGAGTATTCAGAAATAAAGTTAACGCATTAAACACTCCGCCTGGGAACTACGATCGCAAGATTAAAACTCAAAGGAATTGACGGGAACCTGTACAAGCAGTGGAGCATGTGGTTTAAATCGATAATACGCGCGAAATCTTACCAGTTTTTGAATATTATATACAGGTGTTGCATGGCTGTCGTCAGTCCGTGCTGTGAAGTGTTTGGTTCATTCCAGTAAACGGACAAAACTCTTATATATTTTTGAATATAAACTATTAAAGATATCTTAAAAGAAGGTAAGAACGACGTCAAGTCCTCATGACCCTAATAAATTGGGCTACTTTCATGTGCTACAATAATTTGTGCAAAAAGAAGCAAAAATGTAAATTTGAGCAATGCTAAAAAGTAAATTAAATACGGATTGTTTTCTGTAATTCGAAAATATGAAGTTGGAATTGCTAGTAATCGTAAATTAGAATGTTACGGTGAATAAGTTCTCGGGTTTTGTACACACCGCCCGTCACGCTATGGAAATTTGTTTTATTCGAAAATTATATATAATTTCATTGTATTATAATTTAAAGTAAAAGAAGAACTGGAGTGAAGTCGTAACAAGGTAGCTGTAGGGGAATCTGCGGTTGGAAAATTAAAAAAATTCTGCTATCCTATAAATTTAAAAGATTAAAGTAATGTTAATTTATTTAAATACAACAAGTGTTTCTATTTTATTATTTTTAATTAGTGTTTTGGGAATATTTTTAAACCAAAAAAATATTTTAGTAATGTTAATGTCTTTAGAAATGATGTTTTTGTCTATAAGTTTTAATTTAATTTTTGCTTCAATTTATTTAGATGATATTGTAGGTCAAATTTTTTCGTTATTAATTTTAACAGTAGCTGCAGCAGAGTCTTCTATAGGTTTAGCTATTTTAGTTATTTATTATCGTATACGTAATGTTATTACGGTTGAATTAATACATTTGATGAAAGGTTAAATAGTTTGGTTAAGAGATTTCAAAATTTTTAAGAAAAGCACTTAATGAAAACCTTGGTAAAAAGTTATTAGACGTCTCGCTACGAAAAGTTATAAAGAGGCATAGGCTTGTGATTTATAAATTTCTGTATTTAAGGTAAACTTAATAAAATTTATTGAAAACAATGTGAATTGAATCATCTAAGTAACATTGATAGTAAAATCAATAGAATGATCGTGAGTAATGGTGAATGAATACGATTTTAAAGCTTTAATTGAAAAGTGTTTATTATAATCTACTTTAATAGGTAATAGTCCTGTAATAGTAAAACTTTTTATAGAAAAATTTTTAAGTAGTATGAATTTCGATTTTGTATGAATAAAGGAGAACCACCTTCTAAGCTTAAAAAACTTTTTAACCGATAGTGAATGAGTACCGTGAGGGAAAGGTAAAGATATTTGAAAAAACTAATTTGAGTTGAGTGTTTATAATTTTTCGAAGTATAAAACAACGAAATGCCTTTTGCATAATGAATCAGCAAGTTAATATATATAGCAAGTTAAATTATTAATAAATAAACGTTAAAAGTAATATATATTAAACCTGAAACCAAGTGATCTAATTGTGAGCAAGTTGAAAAAATTTTAAAAAATTTTTGAAGACTGTACTCGTATATGTAGCAAAATATAGGGATGACTTATAGTTAGGAGCGAAAGACTAATCAAACTTGGAGATAGCCGGTTTTTCACGAAATGTATTTAAGTACTACGTTAATTATATTAAATTTTGAGTTAGAGTACAAAAAAAATAATGGGATGTAAAAATTTACTGACTTTTTCTTAACTTCGAATTAAAAAATTAAAAAAATTAACAGTCAGTCTATAAGCGAAAAGGTTTATGGACAAAAGGAAAACAATCCAGATCGTATATTAAGATTTCTAAATTATAACTTAGGGAAGAAAATTAAAAAAAGTACAAATATTTAGAATTAGTTAGGCTTAGAAGCAGCCTTTCATTAGAGAAAGCGTTTTAGCTCATTATTTTTCTTTTTTTAATTTAAAATATAAAGAAACTTTAAGTTTTATATCGAAATAGCGAATTAAAATATTTTAATGGTAGTGAAACGTTCTGTGAAAATTTTAAAATCTTAATAGAAATGCTAATGCTGATATGAGTAGCGATAATTATGTTAATAAATCATAATCACTAAATGTTTAAGGGTTTCGATGTAATTTTAAATACATTGAGTTAGTCGGTCCTTAAGAAGTGAAATTAAAATTGTATTCGATAGGAAATTAATATATTATATTATACTTTTTATATGTGTTATTTAAACATGAAAGAGATAATTTATGTTAATTTTATATATAATTATATTTTAAAAGGCAAAAAATTAATTAAAATTATTTTCGAGAAAAAACTATAAAAAATAAACCGTACTTAAACCGACACAGGTGAACTTATTGAGAAAATTATTGGTGAATGGAAGAATTATATTGAAGGAACTCGGCAAATTAACTCTGTATGTTCGCTATAAAGAGAGCCTTAATAAAAATAAAAGGTAGCATTAAATAAGAAGTAACGACTGGTTAACAAAACCATAGGACTCTGCAAATTTGTAAAAAACTGTATAGAGTCTGAAGCCTGCCCGGTACTTAAAAATAAAAAATTTAGGTTTATGCTTATTTTTAAAATCTAAGTAAACGGCGGTTCTAACTATAAGAATCCTTAGGTAGCGAAATTCCTTGGCGGGTAAATTCCGTCCTGCATGAATGGCGTAACGATTACTTCACTGTCTTCAATATAACTCCAGCGAAATTACATTATCTATGAAAATGTAGATTACTTGCAGTAAGACGGAAAGACCCTAGATCCTTTACTTTGATTTTAAATTGTAAAAAATTATTTAAGTGTATAGATTAAGTGGGAATAATTTTTTATTTTTCTGAAAAACCACTCTTTAAATTAAATTTTTTACTTAATTTATAAAATAATATTTTTATAAAGACCGTTTAAAAGAGAAAGTTTACTTGGGATGAGTACCTCCTAAATAGTAACGGAGGTGTACGAAGGTGAGTGACAATTGTTTAATAAAAATAATGAAGAGTATAATGGCTTAAACTTGCTTGACAATAAGATTTATAAATCAAATTGGGACGAAAGTCAGTCATAGTGACCCGATATTTAAGTGTGGAATTTAATATCGTTTAACAGATAAAAGGAACTCTAGGGATAACAGATTCATCGTGACTAAGAGTTCATATTGATGTCACGGTTTGATACCTCGATGTCGACTCATCTTATCCTGAAATTGAAGTAAATTTCAAGGGTCTAGTTGTTCGCTAGTGAAAAAGGTACGTGAGTTGGGTTCAGAACGTCGTGAGACAGTTCGGTCCCTATCTACTGTAAGATTAAGAAAAATATAAAGTGTGTTTTTAGTACGAGAGGACCTAAGCACTTTAACCTCTGGTTGATTGATTGTTATTGCCAGTAGCATTGTCAAGTAGCTAAGTTAATTTTTAATAAATACTGAATGAATCAAACGTATTAAGTATTCTTTATATATTTTTCAGGAATAATCTAAAAGATTATTAGATAGATCGGTTTATTAAAATTGTTTAGTAATAAATAATATTTTTTATAATAAATCCGAATTATTCAAAAAAATTTTGACTTAACTTAATCAACAAAAAATTATGACTAGAAAAATAAATCCTATAAGCCTTAGACTTGGTTTATTTCAAGTATGAGATTTTACAATACAAAATTATACTAAATTAGATTATTATTATGTTTTGTCTTTTTTTAAGCAATTTCAACTTAATGATATTATTTTAAAAATTTTGAAATTTAATCGATTCTTAATTAGTGATAAAGACTTTTTATATATTAATCATAAGCTTTTTTTAAATATTTATGTGATAGATATTAATTCGAGTTTACAGAATAAATATCTTTTAGTTATATCTGAATTATCTAAGAGTTTATCCGATTGATTTTCTTTGAAAGTATATTTACGTATATATAGAAAAATAGATTATATGTTAACATCTAATTTAGTTTTAAATTATGCTATTTATTTAATAGAACAAAATCAAAATTTTAATAAGGTGCTATGATTAATAAATCAATTTATTTTAAATCATCTTAATAAGGTTAAAGTAGTTTATTGTACAAAAGGGGTTAGATATGTTTATTTAAAGGGATTTAAAATTCAGTTAGTTGGTCGATTTAGTAATACTAAAAATCAAATGGCCAAAAGTATACAACAAAGTTTTGGTTCTTTATCATTAATTTCTTTAAAAAATTATGTAGAATTTTCACAGAAAGATTTATATACAAAATTAGGAAGTTGTGGATTACGGATTTGATTATTTTATGAGATAAAATAAGTTTAAAAATGCTGAAGGAAAGAAAAACACATAATAAATATTCGAAGAAATTTAAACAACCTAATCATATTTTACAATATGGTTGTTTTGGTATTAAAGTTACTTCTTTTGGAAGATTAACAGAAGCACAATGTAGTTCTTTAAAGTGATTAGTTAGTAAGAAATTAAAACTTTTAGTTGATAATAAAAAGAATTTCCGTTTTTGAATGCCTCTATTCTTAAATTCCACACTTACAAAGTTTAGTTTAGAATCTCGAATGGGTAAAGGTAAAGGATCTATATATACACATGCTATTTATATAAGGCCAGGAATAATTTTATTTGAATTCGATAATATTACGGAACAACAAATGAAGAAACTTTTTTTTTATCTTGTAAAAAAAATATCATTTAAAATCGTATTAATTCAATAATTTTTTTAGAAATTTAAATTTTTATATTGATAGAGGGAGAGAAACTCAAAGGTTGAGTGTTAATCTGTCGCGTTAAAAGTTGCGGGTTCGAGTCCCGTCTCTCTCGTTCGTTAAAGTTAGATTAACTAAGTTAAATAACATTTAATATCACAAAGATTATGCAATTTTTATCTATGCAATGAATTTCACGTTGAGTTTTTTCAACTAATCATAAAGATATAGGAACTTTATATTTAATTTTTGGTACTTTTTCAGGAATTTTAGGAGGATGTATGTCAATATTAATTCGTATGGAATTAGCACAACCAGGAAATCAATTATTATTAGGAAATCATCAAATTTATAATGTTTTAATTACTGCACATGCATTTTTGATGATTTTTTTTATGGTTATGCCTGTAATGATCGGAGGTTTTGGTAATTGGTTAGTACCTATTATGATAGGAAGTCCAGATATGGCTTTTCCTCGTTTAAATAATATATCCTTTTGGTTATTGCCACCTTCTCTTTGTTTACTTATTGCATCGGCAATTGTGGAAGTGGGTGTAGGTACAGGATGAACTGTATATCCTCCATTAAGTTCAATTCAAAGTCATTCTGGTGGAGCTGTAGATTTAGCAATATTTAGTTTACATATATCAGGAGCATCTTCAATTTTAGGTGCAATAAATTTTATTTCAACTATTTTAAATATGCGTAATCCTGGTCAAAGTATGTACCGTATGCCTTTATTTGTTTGATCAATTTTTATAACAGCTTTTTTATTATTATTAGCTGTACCTGTTTTAGCAGGAGCAATTACCATGCTTTTAACAGATCGTAATTTTAATACAGCTTTTTTTGATCCAGCAGGAGGGGGTGATCCTGTATTATATCAACATCTTTTTTGATTTTTTGGGCATCCCGAAGTTTATATTTTAATACTTCCAGGTTTTGGAATGGTTAGTCATATAGTAGCAACTTTTTCACGAAAACCCGTTTTTGGTTATATTGGAATGGTTTATGCTATGGTTTCAATTGGAGTGTTAGGTTTTATAGTTTGGGCACATCATATGTATACTGTAGGTTTGGATGTAGATACAAGAGCTTATTTTACTGCAGCTACAATGATTATAGCTGTACCTACAGGAATTAAAATTTTTAGCTGAATAGCAACTATGTGGGAAGGTTCGATACATTTTAAAACACCTATGTTATTTGCAACTGGATTTATTTTTTTATTTACTATAGGAGGCTTAACTGGTATAGTATTAGCAAATTCTGGTTTAGATATTAGTTTACATGATACTTATTATGTAGTTGCACATTTTCATTATGTATTATCAATGGGTGCTGTATTTGCAATATTTGCTGGATTTTATTATTGATTTGGTAAGATTACTGGGGTACAATATCCTGAATTATTAGGAAAAATACATTTTTGATCTACTTTTATTGGTGTTAATTTGACTTTTATGCCAATGCATTTTTTAGGATTAGCGGGAATGCCTAGAAGAATACCAGATTATCCAGATGCTTATGCTGGTTGAAATCTAGTAGCGTCATATGGTTCATATATAGCATTATTTAGTACATTATTTTTTTTTTATTTAGTTTTTATATCATTAACTTCAAAAAATACTTGTATAAATGCTCCTTGAGATTTTGAACAATTTGAAGCTAAAGGAAATTTAACTTTAGAATGAGTTGTAACTTCTCCTCCAGCATATCACACATTTGAAGAAATGCCATTAATTTGTGAAACATTAGAAAAATAAGATGTTATATAAATTAAGATTTAATATATACTCGTTTTTATTTTTTGTACCAAACATTTTGGTTTTTAATGATGCTGCCAAAGATTGACAGTTAGGTTTTCAGGATCCTGCAACTCCTATTATGGAAGGTATTATTAATTTACATCATGATTTAATGTATTTTATTTGTATTATTTTTATATTTGTATCTTGAATGTTAATGCGTACATTATGGCATTTTGAAAATACTCAAAATATTAGACCTTCGTCACTAACACATGGAACTTTAATTGAAATTATTTGAACGGTAACACCTGCTTGCATTTTGTTAGTAATAGCAATACCTTCATTTTCTTTATTATATGCAATGGATGAAATTATATCTCCTGCAATAACTATAAAAACATTAGGTCATCAATGATATTGAAGTTATGAATATTCTGATTATTTAAATGAAGAAGGTGAATCTATTATGTATGAAAGTTATATGATACCTGAGGAGGATTTAAATTTAGGGCAATTAAGATTGCTTGAAGTTGATAATCGTATGGTAATGCCAATAAATACACATATTCGGGTTATAGTTTCAGCATCTGATGTACTTCATAGTTGAGCAATACCTTCGTTAGGAATAAAGTGTGATGCTATTCCAGGAAGATTAAACCAAACATCAATTTTTGTTAAAAGAGAAGGGATTTTTTATGGTCAATGTAGTGAAATATGTGGTATAAATCATGGATTTATGCCTATTGTAATTGAGGTAGTAAAATTACCTAGTTATATTTCTTGAATTTCTAATAAGTTAAACGAATAAATTGATGCGACTTTCTTTTTCACAGGTTATCGTATTACTTTTAGTTTTTTTTATACTTTTTTCGATAAATTCTAAAATTTGAAAAAAATTAATTAGACTTTTAAGCCAATTTTTAAAAAACTTTTTAAAATAAAATTATGATTTACTTATCACAAATATCAAAGTCTATACAGAGACACCCTTTCCATTTAGTTGATCCAAGTCCATGACCTTTTGTAGCTTCATTTGCAGCATTTTCTTGTGCAATTGGAGGTGTTATGTATATGCATGCTTATAAACAAGGAAGTATTGTTTTACTTTGCGGGTTTTTTATGTTATTTTTAACAATGTTTGTTTGATGAAGAGATGTTGTTAGAGAATCAACTTTAGAAGGACATCATACAGGTATAGTTCAACGAGGATTACGTTATGGTGTTTTACTTTTTATAATTTCAGAAATTTTATTTTTTTTCGCGTTTTTTTGAACATTTTTTCATAGTAGCTTAGCACCAACGGTTGAAATAGGTTTAACATGACCTCCCAAAGGTATAATTGTTTTAAATCCATGGGAAATTCCACTTTTAAATACCTTAATTTTATTATTTTCAGGTTGTACCGTTACGTGATGTCATCATGCAATAGTAGCTAATTATAGGATACAAGCTATTTGAAGTTTAATATTAACTATAATTTTAGCTATAATATTTACTTTATTACAAGCATATGAATATAATATGGCTGATTTTAGATTATCAGATGGAATTTATGGATCTACTTTTTATATGGCAACCGGTTTTCATGGTTTTCATGTTTTAATAGGCACAATTTCATTATTTATTTGTTTGTTACGTTTATTACAATATCAATTAACACAAGAACATCATTTTGGATTTGAATCTTCAGCTTGATATTGACATTTTGTAGATGTTGTTTGGTTATTTTTATTTGTATCAATTTATTGATGAGGTGGTATGTAAAAATGTTAAATTTTAGTATTATTATTTTATTATCATTAATTTTAATTTCCCAAAATATTATATTATTGAATGAAGAAACATTGATTCTTTTATGTTTTATTATTTTTTGTTGAATTGGTTTTAATAAATTAAAAGATTCAATATATGAAGACTTTGAAATTCAAAAGAAAGACTTAGAAATAGAATTTTCAGAATCTTTTAACATATTATTAAAATCTGTAAATAAAAAGTTAACTTTACAAAAAATATTACCTCTATGATTAATTAATTTTAGTGATTTAAAAAGACATCTTTTAAGTTTAAATTTAATATTAATAGATAAATTACCTAATTTATATGTTCAAAGAAATAAAGACAACTTTTTAAAAAAACTTTCTTCTATTAAGCGTATAGAACAACAAACAAATAAATTAATAGGTTTATTATTAATAAAAAAAATAGAAAAAATTACTTTACTAAGATATTTTTATATTTCTAAAATAAAAGTTAAAACTTTTGAATGTAGTTATAAGATTACATTAAGAGAATATATTGAAATAATATAACTTACTTAAAGCGAGTATAGATAAATTGGTAACATCATTAGTTTTCCAAACTAAATTTTACGGGTTCGAATCCCGTTACTTGCTTTTTTTATTGAATATGGTGTATAGCCAAATGGGTAAGGCATTAGCTTTTGATGCTATCATATAAAGGTTCGAGTCCTTTTACACCAGAGTAAATTTTATTTTAATAGCTCGCTTGGTGAAATTTGGTAAACACGATGGATTTAAAATTCATTCTCATTTTTAAGAGTTACTGGTTCAAGTCCAGTAGCGAGTACAGTAAATTAATTAAAAATTATATTATTAAATGCGTTTACTTAAACGTCCTATTATTTCTATTGTAAATAATCATTTAATTGATTATCCAACCCCTATTAATATTCATTATGCCTGGAATTTTGGATTTTTAGCATTTATTTGTTTGTTTATCCAAATCTTAACAGGTATTTTTTTAGCTATGCATTATACTCCACATGTAGATTTAGCATTTGCAAGTGTAGAGCATATAATGAGAGATGTAAATTATGGATGATTATTGCGATATATTCATTCAAATGGTGCTTCAATGTTTTTTATTGTTGTTTATATACACATTTTTAGAGGTCTATATTTTAGTTCTTATACCAAACCACGTCATTGGGTATGGGTAATAGGAATTATTATTTTTTTATTAATGATAATAACTGCATTTATAGGTTACGTGCTGCCTTGAGGACAGATGAGTTTATGAGGAGCTACAGTAATTACTAATTTAGTTTCTGCGATACCATTAGTTGGTGATTCTATAGTTACTTGATTATGAGGGGGTTTTTCTGTAGATAATGCAACTTTAAATAGATTTTTTAGTTTACATTATTTATTGCCTTTCGTTATTACTGCTGCTTCTTTAATACATATAGTTATACTACATCAAGATGGATCAGGGAATCCTTTAGGTATAGATTCTAATGTTGATAAAATTAAAATGTTTCCTTATTTTATTTATAAAGATTTTTTAGGATTATCTATATTTATAATTTTCTTCTCTTTCTTTATATATTTTTCACCAAATATATTAGGTCATTCAGATAATTATATTGAAGCTAATCCTATGGTTACTCCAGCTCATATCGTACCCGAATGATATTTTTTACCTTTTTATGCTATTTTAAGAAGTATACCTCATAAGTTAGGAGGAGTAATTATTATGATTTCTGCAATTTTGGTATTAGTGTTATTACCGTGAATTCATAGTACAGAAGTTCGAAGTTCTAGATTCAGACCTCTTTATAGATTTTTATATTGAACAATATTTAGTTGTTGTTTAATTTTAGGGTGAATTGGTGGTATGCCAATAGAGGAACCTTTTGTATTAATTGGACAAATCGCAAGTATATATTATTTTGTATACTTTTTAATAATTTTACCTATTTTGGGTAAAATTGAAAAATTTTTACTTAGTTTTAAGTAAGTTGTTTAAAATATGGATATATTATATTAATATAATATATCCATATTTTAAATTATAGATACGGATAGAGGGACTTGAACCCTCACGATGGTTAAATAATCATCATTAGAATCTAAATCTAATATGTCTACCAAATTTCATCATACCCGTTTATAAATAAAAATTACTTTCTTAAAGTAACAAATTTTAAAGAACCACCGAAATTACGATTCAATTGTAATTCAATTTTTTGTCTACGAACATTTGTTCTTTGATGCATAGTAAGAACTATAGCTCCAATCATCGCTACAAGTAAAATTAATCCTGACAATATAAACAAAAAGCAATATTTTGTATATAGTATATTTCCAATCACTTGAACATTTGTAATATTATTACTTTCAGAAATTCAAGAAACCCATATAAGTTTTTTTTGTATTAAACTAAATAAATTTAGATCATTAAATATACCCGCTAATTGATTAAACAATATAAAAAAAACAGTTAAACCTATGGGAACAATTGAAAAAAAACTACGTCCCATAGTAGCCCTTTTAATATTTAACATCATAACAACAAACAAAAATAAAACAGCAATTGCACCTACATAGACTATTAATAACATAAAAGATAAGAATTCTGCTCCTAATAAGAGTAATAAACTAGCAACATTACAAAAAACTAAAATTAAAAACAATACTGAATGTACTGCATTTGATAAACTTATAACCATTATAGAGGCACATAAAGTAAAAATAGAAAATATTATATATAAATAAATATCTAATTGCATATAATAAATTAAAAAAGCGAAAAAAGGGATTTGAACCCTCAACCATAATCTTGGCAAGATTATACTCTACCTATTGAGCTATTTTCGCTTTCATTGGCGAAAGGAGCTCGGGTTGGTTGAGCAGTAGATTGTGAATCTAAAGGTTATGGGTTCAAATCCCATCTTTCGCCCTTTATAATAAAAAAATTTTTGATTTTATTGATGCAATAGCTTTTCCAGGATTTAAGAATTTTGGACAAGTCTGACTACAATTCATAATTGAATGGCATCTATATAAACGCATTTTATGGTTTAAAAATTTTAAACGCTTGTTTGTAAAAGAATCTCTAGAATCTACAATTCATCTATATGCTTGTAATAAAATAGCAGGGCCTAAATATTTATCATGATTCCACCAATAACTAGGGCAGCTAGCAGAGCAACATGCACATAAAATACATTCATATAATCCATCTAATTCTTTCCGATTGTTTTTTGATTGTAAATATTCTTTTTTAGTTACAACTTTATCATTCATTAATCAAGGTTTAATCATTTTATATTGCGCATAAAAATGCGTTAGATCTGGAACTAAATCTTTAATTATATACATATGTGGTAATGGATAAATTGTAATAAACTTTTCTTTTGTTGTTAAAGGTTTTAAGCAAGCTAAAGTATTTATTCCATTAATATTCATAGAACAACTGCCACATATTCCTTCTCTACAAGAACGCCTAAAAGTTAAACTAGTATCTTGTATATCTTTTGCTTGAATTAATGCATCTAAAATCATTGGACCACATGTAATTATAGAAATAGGATATATATTAAATCAAGGTTTTGAATATAAAAATGGATTTCATCTATATACACGTAAATAACATTGTGAATTATTCTCAATTGAAAATAAATTAATTTTATTTTTATTACTTTTTAAAAACATATCAAAATTAAAAAAGTAAAACTAAAATAATAAAACAAATAACAAAACTTATATTTATAATAAAACTATAAATAAACTTTTTATTTATAAAAAAGCCAATATCTCATAGAATTTGTTTTAATCCATTAATTGCATGATAAAAAAAACTAAATAAAAATAACAAAAATGCAATTATATAAAAGTATCTTATATATATATATAAACTTAGTAAATATAATACAAAATTATTATCATAAAAATGAACTACTATTTTTATGATAATAAATAAAAAAACAATTAAAAAAGCTAATAATAATCCAGAAATCCTATGCCAAATAGAAGTTAAAGAAGATGCTTGAATATTATAAATTGTAATATGTGGCGATAATGGACGGTTATACATAAAATATATTTGATTTAAAAAATAATCTATTCTTTTTCATATATATGTCCAGAATGGGATTCGAACCCATGACTCAAGGGTTTTCAACCCTATGCTCTAACCTCTGAGCTATCTAGACAATTTTTAAAGTTTTAAAAAATGAATGAAGTAGGATTCGAACCTACGATAAGTTTAACTTCTTATGTCAATTTTCAAAATTGATGCTTTTAACCACTCAGCCATTCATTCGTATAAATTATTGTTAGGGTAGCAGGATTCGAACCTGCAATTTTTTACTCCCAAAGCAAACACGTTAACCATTTTCGTTATACCCTAAAATATTTTAAATTAAGTAAATAAAATTAAAAAAGCCATCATTAAAGCAAATAAAGCTACAGCTTCAGTCAATGCAAATCCTAAAATAGTATAACCAAATAATTGTTGTTTTAATGATGGATTACGAGCGTAAGCCATTACTAACGATCCAAATACAATACCTACACCAGCTCCCACACCAGTTAAACCTATAGTCGCTAATCCTGCTCCTATCATTTTAGCACTTTGTAAAGTTACATTCATAATAATTAAAAAAACTTTTTGTTCAGCCTCTCGCAAAAGCTAGAATCGGATTTGAACCAATGTAAAAAGATTTGCAATCTTTTGCATAAACCACTATGCTATCTAGCCAAATAACGGAAATAGGACTCGAACCTATAACTTTTGGATTATGATTCCAATGTTCTTACCAATTGAACTATTCCGTCATTATATATATTGTTTTTTTAAATTTTTACAACCATTATGAGAAAATTTTGAATTATTTGTAATTGATAATATATTGATAAAAGAATATCTAAAATATTTCAATACTATTTTCTTATGTTTATTAAACCCATTTAAATTTAAATGAATATTTTTTATATTAAATTTAATAAGATATTCCAAAATTGATTTTAACATTGATATAATTACTGTTAATGTTATTTTTTTTGCACCACGATATTTTTTTGAACCTGTGGATATTCAAAAAAGTGTATTACCTTCAATAGTACTAACAGTACACAGTATATTATTAGATTTAAATAATATATGTAATATAACAGATTTTATATTATTTTTATACATTTTTTTTAACTGTCTAAGAATTCCATATAAAAACAGTAGTTTTAGAAAAGATAGATATATTTTCGAGTTCGATATGAGATCATATATTTATTATCTACTTTTTAAGTTAAAAAATTAATACTAATTATTCCCATTCCAAAGCTCCCTTATATCACTCATAAATAAAACCTATAGTTAATATTATTAAAAAAATAACCATACTTCAAAATCCAAATAGTGAAATATCCTTTAATACTAAAGATCAGGGGAAAAGAAAACTAATTTCTAAATCAAAAATCAAAAATAAAATCGCTACTAAATAAAACTTAATATCAAATGTGGCACGAGCATCATCAAAAGGATTAAATCCACATTCATAAGCACTTACTTTCTCTTGATCTGCTTCTTTAGGAATTAAAAGATAAGACAAACCAAAAATTAACAAAGATAAAAAAAAAGAAATTATTAAAAAAATTAAAATTATTGAATATTCTAAAAAAATTAATTTCATATTTTTATTAAGGTAATCAATTAAAACTTAATAAAATCCCAGCTATAAACAATACTCAACCTAACGATAAAGGCAAAAAAATTTTTCATCCTAATCGCATTAATTGATCATAACGATATCGTGGAAAAGCAGATCTTATTCAAATAAAACCAAATAATAGTAGTGATGTTTTAAGAGCAAATCAAATTGTACTAGGAATTCAATAAAAAAGCACCAAATTAAGAATAGGTAACCAACCTCCTAAAAATAAAATAGTAGTTAAACCACACATTAAAATCATATTAGCATATTCTCCTAAAAAAAAAAGGGCAAAACCCATAGCAGAATATTCAACATTATAACCTGCTACTAATTCTGCCTCGGCCTCAGGTAAATCAAAAGGTGCCCTATTTGTTTCCGCAAGTACAGAAATATAAAACATAACTAAAGCTGGTAATAATGGAAGTGCATATCAAATTTTTTGTTGTGATAAAACTATTTCTGTAAGATTTAATGAACCTGAACATAATAAAACATTTATTAAAATTAAACCAATAGAAACTTCATATGAAACCATTTGTGCTGCAGATCGTAAAGCTCCTAAAAATGCATATTTAGAATTACTTGATCAACCAGAGATTATAATACCATAAACACCTAATGAAGATATAGCTAACAAATATAAAACTCCTATATTAATATCCGAATAAACCATTCCTTCACCAATTGGCAATACACATCATGCAATCAATGCTAATAAAAATGTTAATATAGGTGCTAAAATAAACATACTTAAATTTGCACTAGATGGTAAAACTATTTCTTTAACAAATAATTTTAATCCATCCGCTAAAGGTTGTAGTAAACCAAAAATTCCAACAATATTAGGTCCTTTACGTCGTTGCATAGCCGCCATAACTTTACGTTCTGCTAAAGTCATGTATGCTATAGCAATAAGCAAAGGTAATATTATTATTATAATTTTGAAAATTATACTTATAAAAAACATATTTTAAAATTAATATAATAAAGGTATAGACATTACTAATGAAATTATAGAAAGTATTTCTATATCTACAAACAAAAATAAAATACTTATTATAGAAATTCCTAATATTAATGAACTTGACTTATTCATAGGTTTAAATACTTTTCAATTATCAGAAATTGGTTCAAAATACATACTTTTAATTAATCGAATATAATAAAAACAAGCTATACAACTCATTATAACAGCTAATATACTTATACCAAAGGAATTAACCTGTAAAGCTGCAAATAAAATAAATAACTTAGAAAAAAATCCAGCCATCGGAGGAATACCGGCTAAAGAAAATAAAAAAACAATTACAGCAAATGATAAAAATGGATTATACTTTACTAAAGCATTAATATCATTTAAATAACGAATTTGATAAAAATTTGGATAATTATAAACCTTCGTATTTACTACAAAAGAAAAAATCCCTATCATAGTAACTACATATATAATTAAATAAAAAATTACACTTGAAATACTTTCTAAATCCCCTTGCAACATTCCTAATAAAAGAAAGCCTACATGATTAATTGAACTATAAGCAAGAAAACGTTTTCATTTATATTGTGCAAAAGCACCAAACGTACCTATTAAAAGTGATAAAAATATTGATAATAAAATTATCCCTTGTCAAATTGAAAGTAAATCATAAAAAGTATATAATAAAAATCTAAATAATAAACCTAAAATTGCAATTTTAGGTAAGACTGAAAAAAAAGCTGTTATAATAAGAGGAGCCCCTTCATAAACATCAGGTGATCAAATATGAAATGGCGCTGCACTTAATTTAAATAAAAAAGCTACTAAAATAAAACTAAAACCAATTATTAAATTATAAGAAAAAAAATTTTCATTTAAAAAAATACTAGCAAAAAATTTGGATAAATCATTTAAATTTGTTAATCCAGTTAAACCATAAACAATTGATGAACCACAAAGTAAAAATGCTGAAGAAAATGCTCCTAGTATAAAATATTTCAATCCAGCTTCAGTTGAAAATTCCGAAGTTCGATTTATGCTAGCTAAAATATACAAAATTAAACTTTGAAACTCAACCGCAAGATAAATAGTTAATAGATCATATGACTGTAAAACAATTAACATTGCTACAATTGCTAATAAAATTAAAATTCATAATTCATAATAATTAACTTTTTCAAATATAAAATATTCGAAAGATAGAAAAAGTCATCCAATTGCAGATAAAATTAGAATTAATTTTATGTAGTAAGTAAACTTATCAGCAATCAAAAGATCATTTCAACTTATCATATATAAAGGTGTTTGTACAAATGTTAATATAAAACTAAAAAATAATATTTGTAATGTTAATAAAGCAAAATTTTTATTCAATAAAGGATAACCTAACTTTAGAACTGAACTAAAAAAAACACCATAAATAAGCAATAAACATATATTAAATAAAATATATATTTCTGTCAAAAGAGAATAAAAATTATACAAAAAATTATACATTAATTAAGCTTTTTAATTTTATAATAAAAGTTCTAAAATATACCGACTGATTTCAATAGTTGATAAACGAATTAAAAATAATAAAATTAATTTAATTTTATTAATATGAACATAATCACTTAAGATAGTACTTAATCCAAAATTTAAATGTAATAATATTAAGCCACTTATAAACAAAATTATTTCTATATCTATGATAACACCCAAAAAAAATAATAAACCTCCTAATCGTATTAAAATTCAAATAATATCAAACATTTACATCTCAAAATTATATCAATTGTTCTATCAAATTAATTACCGAAAAATGTAACTCTGATAAAAATGAAACTGGATAAATACCTATTCATAAAATTACAAAAACTAAAGGGATTAAAATTCAAAATTCTCTTCTAGAAATATCTTGATAGTATGATATATATTGAATTCTTAGATTTCCAAAACTTACCCGGTTAAATAATCAAATAGAATATGCTGCCCCTAATATCATTCCAATAGATGCAAAAAATGCTAAAATTCGATTTATTTGAAATGCTCCTATTAATACCAAAAGTTCCCCAACAAAACTGCTTGTTCCTGGAAATCCTAAATTTGCAAATGTAAAAAAAGAAAAAAAAATTCCAAAAACTGGCATAACTTGCATCAAACCCCCATAATATTTTAATATACGCGTTTTATAACGATCATACAATACACCTATACATAAAAACAATGCACTAGACACTAACCCATGACTCAACATTAATAATATACTACCTTCAATTCCTTGTAAATTTAATGAAAAAATTCCAATTGTAACAAATCCCATATGTGAAACTGAAGAATAAGCAATTATCTTTTTTAAATCTATTTGTCTTAAAGTAGTCAATGAAGCATATAAAATAGCTATTATACTTAAACTAAAAACTAATGGTGTAAAATAAATTGATGCTTCTGGAAACATTGGTATGGAAAAACGTAAAAATCCATATCCACCCATTTTTAATAATACACCTGCCAATATTACAGAACCTGCCGTAGGGGCTTCAGCATGAGCTTCAGGTAATCAAATATGAAAAGGTATCATCGGGATTTTTACAGCAAAACTTGCAAAAAACGCTAATCAAAAAATAATTTGTTTATATTCTGCAAAAGTATAATATCATAAAATCTGCAAATCTGTAGTACCAACTTCAAAATAAATCAGAATTAAAGCTAATAACATTAATAAAGAACCTATCAATGTATATAAAAAAAATTGATATGCTGCTCTTATTTTTCGTTCCCTAGATCCTCATATACCTATGATTAAAAACATTGGAATTAATACACTTTCAAAAAATATATAAAATCACAACAAATCTAAAACACAAAATACCTGAATCAAAATAAATTCTAATAATAAAAAACAAATTAAATATTCTTTAACTAAACTTTGTATTGATTCCCAACTAACTAATATACAGCAAATTGTAAGCAATGTAGTTAATAATATAAAAAATAAAGAAATACCATCTATTCCAATCGTATAATATAAATTAATAGATTGTATTCAACTATAAGTATTATTAAATTGAAATAAAGATGTTGTATTATCAAATTGGATCCATAACATTAAAGAAAACAAAAATGTTAAACAGGCAATATTTAATGCTATTAATCGACATAAGTAAATATTTATAGATGGAATTATAGATAATATAATTATTCCTAAAAGTGGTGTTATAGATACTAAAATTAAAGGATTCAAAAATTCTAAACTTAGCATAAAGATTTATTATAAAAAATTAGGTCTAGATTGATTCGAACAACCAATTTTACGCTTATCAAGTTACAATCGATAATTATTTCATACCTTTGTATAAAACTGTACATGATAATTTCTTATCATACAGCTTCTTATTAATATACTTTGCTTATTTTTTTCATTACAAAAAAACATTTGCTTATATATTATTCCTCATATTCACATGTTTCAATTTTTTATTTTTTAAATTTGTAGGATCTTACTTTACACCAAATTTATATCCAGCTAGAATTTATTGCACGCTATAAATTCGATATTATAAATATATATTTAGAGTTATGATGTTTTCAATAAATTTCTATATGTATCCAATAAATTTAATAATTTAACTTAGCTTTGATAAAATCATAAGATAAAATTTGCGCCCAAGCTTAAAACGATAAGAATTTCACTTACATAAAAAATTAATTCGTATATTTACGAGTATTAAATAATAAAAAAAGAAATTATAAAACACAAATCATGTCACACGCGTACGCTCTAACCTTTAAGCTATAGACCCTCAACTAATTTTAATTTTTTTATATGAAAAAAATAAGAACAAAATAAAATATTAATAACTGTATTTTATTTAAAATAACTATCAACAATAAACAAACCCCTAAAACAATAAAAAATAAATAATGACTTAACTGTCCAGTTTGTAATTTTATAAATATAGATGATCAAGTAGGTACTAATATAGAAAAACCATAGGGACCTAATAATTCAATAAATCCTCTATCTAAAGCTTTAAAAGAAACAAAATAACCAAAATTTAAAATTGGATAAACAAAGAATCTATTATATAATATATCTCAATATCATTTTTTATTAACTAAAAAACATATAATGCGATAAAAATTGTTATATAAAAGTTTATAAACTTTTATAACATTAATAAGAGTAGCTAAAACAATTCCACATATACTAAATAAAAAAGGTAATCATTTTAAAATCGTATCTAATCATTCTGCTTCAATAAAATACGAATTCATAGGTAAAATGATAATCGAAGATTTTCAAAAATCCGTACCTAATCCTATAAATAAATCTTTTCCAATATAACCTAAAAAAATACTACATAAACTCAGTAAAATTAAAGGGATTAACATTAACAAAGATGGTTCATGACTTTTTAAAATCATTATTCTATTTATATTTACAGAATTTAAAAAAGTTAAATAAACTAAACGAAAAGAATAAAATGCAGTAAAAAATACTGCTAAATTACCTAATCAACAAGCAAATACTCCTTCAACTTTACCAAGATTATTATTTAATGTAATTTGTGACAATTCTAATATAAAATCTTTTGAATAAAACCCTGTTAAAAATGGAAAACCCACTAATGCAAAAGATCCTATTAACATTAAAGAATATGTTAAGGGTAAAAATTTAATAAGCGAACCCATTCTTCTCATATCTTGCTCATTTGATAAAGCATGGATAACTGATCCTGCACTTAAAAAAAGTAATGCTTTAAAAAAGGCATGATTTACTAAATGAAATATACTTACATGATAACAAGAAATACCACAAGCAAATACCATATAACCCAATTGACTGCAAGTAGAGTACGCTATAACTCTTTTTAAATCATTTTGAAAAACTCCAGACATACCTGCAAAAAAAGCTGTTAAAGATCCAAAAATTACTAAAATATTTAAAACAATATATGAAAATTCAATCAAAGGCGAAAATCTAATTAATAAAAAAACACCTGCTGTGACCATAGTTGCAGCATGAATCAATGCTGATACAGGGGTAGGACCTTCCATAGCATCTGGTAATCAAGTATGTAATCCCAATTGAGCCGATTTTCCTATAGCACCAATAAATAAAAAAATTCCAACTGTTGTAATGCCTGAAATACTTACGCCACCAAAATTTAAATTATAATTATTAAATAATGGGGCTAAAGAAAATATAGTCAAATAATCTACAGAGTTAAAAATATAAAAAGACGTTAAAATACCTAAACTTAATCCAAAATCACCTACTCTATTAACAATTAAAGCTTTAATTGCAGATTGATTCGCCGCTAATCTAGTAAACCAAAAATTTATTAATAAATAAGAAGCTAATCCTACCCCTTCTCAACCAACAAACATTTGAACAAAATTATCTGCTGTTACTAAAACTAACATAAAAAACGTAAAAATTTCCAGAAAAGACATAAAACGAGGAAGATGGGGATCATTTTGCATATACTCTAAAGAATAAATATGCACAAAACTTGATATACTAGTTATAATAACCAACATTGTGATAGTAAGACTATCAAATAAAAAACTTCAAGAAATTTTAAATAAACCTACTTCAATCCAAGGACTTAATACAATATAATAATTAATACCTAAAAGACCTACTTCAAAAAATGCTAAAATTGAAAAAAACATTGATATAATTACACAAATTACTGAAATAATACTAGATCCCTTATGACCTAAAAATCGTCCAAAAAATCCCGTAAAAATAGAACCTAACAATGGTAATCATAAAATAAGTAAATACATAATACTTTTTAATTAATTTTTAAAATTAAATAATTTTGAATAAATAAAAATAGAATTTAATACTTTTGAATCACAAAATTTTATAGTATTCAAAATTACAATACTAATTTTTTGATCTAATACTAAAGTATCAAAACTTTTTTTTTCTTCTATTAATTGAGTAGATTGCATAGCTAATAAATTTAAAACTATACCTAAATTTTTAAGCAATACTTTTTTCAATAAAATCTGTTTACTTAATATATAATTTGTTTTATTTAAAGTTTCTTGAGTATTATTATCGATAATTTGTTTACGCAATTTTAAAGATTTTAAAAATTTTGGTAAAAAATAGTGAACTAAAACTATATAAAATAATGAAAAAATTAAAAATAGTCAAAAAATTTGTGAAAATACAATTATACGATCTAATTGAGGCATTTTTTATTAATGGAATTCTAAAACATCATTTAAATAAATACATGTTAGTAATGTAAAAACGTAAGCTTGTAACCCTGCTATAGCCAATTCTAATCCAATTAATGCTAACAAAAGCCCTAAAGGAATTAAATGAAATATTGCCAACAAACCTCCCGCAGACAACATTGTTCATGCAAAACCTGCAATAATCTTTAATAAAGTATGACCAGAAGTCATATTAGCAAATAATCGTATAGATAAAGTGAAAACTTTAACAATATAAGAAAGAAATTCAATTGTAATTAATAATGGAACAATAGGCAAAGGAACACCTCTCGGTAAAAAAAGAGCAAAAAACTTAAAACCATGAATTTGTAAACCAATAATATTAATACCAATAAAAATAGACAATGCTAAACCAAATGTAAAGGTAATATGACTTGTAACAGTAAAACTGTAAGGAATCATACCTATTAAATTACAAAAAAGTAAAAATAAATGTAATGTAAAAATAAATGGAAAATAAAATTCCCCTTTTGTACCTAAATTATCTTGAACCATATTTATGGTTATACTATAAATCATTTCATTTACAAATTGTCAATTATTCGGTAACAATGTATTTTTATAAAAACTTAAACTAATTCATAATACCGCTATTAAAAAAGAAAATAACATAAATAATGTAGAATTTGTCAATGAAAAATTTAAACCGAAAAATGTTACAGGAATCAAAGTAACAATTTCAAATTGTTCTAATGGACTTGGAATTAAATTAAAAACAGACATAATCAAAATTAACTAATTTATAAACCAGGAGAAGAAGGATTTGAACCTACAACCATTAGTTTTGAAAACCAAAGCTCTACCTAATTAAGCTATTCTCCCATACAATTTAATATTTTGAAGTTGATATAGAAATATTATATATAGACGATTGTAATAATAATTTTTCCAAAGTTGCATAAGGTAAAAAAAAACTTAAATTCATAACTGTAACATTTTGTAATCTTTTAATAAATTGCCGTTCCATAAAAATACTATGTAAAACAATTTCCATAAATAAAAAAATTTTTTTACTTTGTATTGTCGTCTTAAAAAAAGATAAATTAGTTTTTTGTTGTAAATATGAGGCCTTTTTTTGACCTATTAAAAATTCCGAAAACAAATATGTATCCAGAATTAACTTTGTTGATTTTTTCAAATTACTAACTTGAATGTCCAACGACTTTAATACAAAAAAATTAAATAAATTTTTATTACAAGAAAAACACCTATCAAAAGAATCAAAAGTTTCAATATAATTATATTGACTACTTAATCTAAATTTATTCATTAAATTAATAAATATTTTAACAATTCTGGAAATAATCGGATTTGAACCCATAATCTTATGTATGCAAAACACATGTTTTACCTAATTAAACTATATTCCCATTTTTAATTTTCTTATTGATTATATTATTTTATTGGAAACTTTTCTTTTCCTCTATATAGGTGTTTTTTTTGCATCGGTCCCCTAAAGTTGGCACTGAACTCGAGTTCAGTGCCAACTTTAGGGGACCGATGCAAAAAAAACACCTATATAGAGGAAAAGAAAAGTTCCCAATAAAATAATATAATTAATAAAAGTAAGAAGAGATGGCTGAGTGGTTAAAAGCGATAGACTGTAAATCTATTTATAATCATAATCGTAGGTTCAAATCCTACTCTCTTCAAAGTTTTTATATAATTTTATATTTTAAACCAATTTTTTTAATAAACTTTACTAGAAAAACGCGTTTTTAGTTTAATATGGATAAAACATCAATCTTCTAAATTGAATATTGTAGGTTCAAATCCTTCAAAGCGCATAGATATATTAAAGTAAATTGAGAAGAATGGGATTCGAACCCATGACACTTCTTAAATCTATAAAAGTGTGACGATTTAGCAAACCGTTGTTATAAGCCACTCAACCATCTTCTCCTAATGCCTATATTAAGTGTTAAAGAGTAAACTATTGTTATAAGCTATTCATATTATCTTCATCCTAATGCCTATATTAAGTGTTAAAGAGTAAACTATTGTTATAAGCTATTCATATTATCTTCATCCTAATGCCTATATTATTTTATTGGGAACTTTTCTT